GTTATATCATCCGCAATCGCCTGAATCTCGAGACGTTCTTCGAACCAATCATAAACTTTATTGAGATAGGTGGAACTCCCCCTCTGAGAACCGTATATGAGACTTTCATCTCGTACAGCTCAAGCAAAAACACCAAAATACTAATTGAATATGTAATGGAAAGGTTTAAACTTTTTTATTTTGAATCTTTGATTCAATCTTCTTTGAAGGTATGAAAGAAGAAAACTCTTTTTTGTTTGTGGCGATAATACCAAAATCTCAAGTTGACTCAGCGGTCTTTATGTTGATCCGTACAGGCCTCTTGATTCCTCTTTTTTCCTATTTATTTGTTTTTATGTATATGTATAATAATATGGCTTTTATTATTTCTTATTGTATTGATAGGAATTCTCTTGTTAAGAACCCTATAAATAAAATATAAATATGAATTGATTAAAACCTCAGATTCATACTAGAACCACGATGATTCAATAAAAAAATACTAAGTTAAGTCAAGGATTCCCCGAGTAAGAACCTTTTGACCATCACTTATTCCATGAATATATAGACTGACTCAAAATTCAAAGAAAGATTTTTCTTTTGGTCAAAATCGAAATAGAAGAAAAATCTTTCGATTTTAAAATTCGAATTCTTTGAAAATTTTTGGGAGTCCGGATACGAGGTCTGAAGATTAACTATGAATCATAGTTCAAAAATTTCTTAATCTATTTCGTGTTCCAGATACTAGAATAAATATCCGACGAAGTAGAACCATCTCTATAAAATAAAGATGACAGAACCTTTTTCTGTATTATCAATAGGATCGATTATAACAAGTCACACACTCATATTCCGGAAATACAGAAACAAAGAAATTCCGCGATCGAACTCCCAAAATAAAATAGAATGGGCTCGAAACCCGGGCTCTAAATGATTTATTTTGTAAAACTTTGCGATTCTTATAGATCTAATTCATTGAAATTCCATCCAATAAAACGGAAGAATTATAAATCTCCAAAATAATAGATAGAAATACTGCAAATAGAGCCATTGCGACACCCATCAAAGGAGTTGTTCCCCACCCAGGGGCTACTTTACCATATTCCGAATTCAATGGTTTTAATAAACTCCCTGCATTAGTTCGTCTTGGAGCAGATTTAGAACTGTTCTCAACAGTTTGTGTAGCCATAAATCCTATTGTATTTATTGAGATCTGTTGACTTTGTATACCATTCCATAGTAAATAAACGATCTTATCATAAATCCATTTGGGTCTTGAAATTATATAAGAATGGAAACAGCAACCCTTGTAGCCATCTTTCTATTTGGTTTACTTGTAAGTTTTACTGGGTACGCCTTATATACCGCTTTTGGGCAACCTTCTCAACAACTAAGAGATCCGTTTGAGGAACATGGGGACTAGTTGAAGTAATGAGCCTCGCAATATTGATCAATATTGCGATTGCGAGGCTCATTACTTCAATTGAGATAATGAAAAATCATTTCAACTTTTTAGTTGCAATTTTAGGCGGTTCTCGAAAAAAGATAGCGAAAAAAATTATTCCTAGAGTCGAGACTAAGAGGAATGTATAAACCAGTGCTTCCATAGATTCGATCGCGGTTTACAATTATAGCTTCCATACCTGTTTGCTTATTTTGATTTTCTTTTTATGGTTTTTATGGGGGGACCAGAGAAATCTTGGTCTGAATCATCACTTTTGTTTTTTCTTTATCTGCGAGCTGGTCCCCTATGAGAAATTCTAAAAAGAGAAGAGAATAGAGACAAAAGATAACAAACCAGTGTTGTATCAGACTGCCTGTCTTCTTGTAGTCGGATCCCCAACTTTTTGGAATGTTCCAAATTCTACTTGAGAATCCAAATCCGGGTCAATCCCGGCAAAAACATCTCTGAACAAGGTTCTAGCGCCATGCCAAATGTGTCCGAAGAAGAAGAGCAAAGCAAATGAAGCATGTCCAAAAGTAAACCAACCCCTTGGACTGCTACGAAAAACACCATCGGATTTCAAAGTAGCACGATCTAATTCAAAAATTTCACCCAATTGAGCGCGTCTAGCATATTTTTTCACAGTCGCGGGATCACTATAACTCACTCCGTTGAGTTCGCCGCCGTAGAACTCAACAGTTACACCTACTTGTTCAACACTATACTTTGATTCTGCCCTTCGAAAAGGAACATCTGCTCTAACAATTCCGTCACCGTCTACCAAAACGACTGGAAATGTTTCAAAAAAGGTAGGCATACGACGTACAAAAAGTTCACGTCCTTCTTTATCTCTAAAGACGGGGTGTCCTAACCATCCAACTGCTATTCCATCCCCGCTATCCATCGAACCCGCCCTGAATAATCCCCCTTTCGCCGGATTATTTCCGATGTAATCATAAAAAGCTAATTTTTCAGGAATTTTAGACCAGGCTTCTGATAAACTTTGATTTTCTGCTAGCCCAGCACTAACTCTTCGATATATCTCTTGCTGGAAGTAGCCCTGATCCCATTGATAACGAGTGGGCCCAAATAATTCGATCGGAGTAGTTGCTGAACCATACCACATAGTTCCGGCAACAACAAAAGCTGCAAAAAAGACAGCAGCGATACTACTCGAAAGGACGGTTTCAATATTTCCCATACGCAATCCCTTGTAGAGACGTTGTGGGGGGCGGACACTAAGATGGAATAGACCCGCTAATATGCCCAACGTCCCTGCTGCAATATGATGAGAGGCTATTCCTCCCGGAGCAAAAGGATCAAAACCTTCCACGCCCCATGCTGGATCTACGGGTTGTACTTTTCCTGTTAGTCCATACGGATCGGATACCCATATTCCCGGACCATACAAGCCGGTTACATGAAATGCACCAAAACCAAAGCAAGCCACCCCTGAAAGAAATAAATGAATTCCAAAGATCTTAGGCAAATCCAAAGAAGGTTTCCCTGTACGTTCATCAGAAAAAATTTCTAGATCCCAATATACCCAATGCCAGATAGCTGCCAAAAAGCATAACCCAGAAAATACAATATGTGCCCCAGCTACACCTTCGTAACTCCAAATACCCGGATTCGTTACAGCCCCTCCTGTGATACTCCAACCACTCCATGAATTGGTTATTCCTAAACGAGTCATGAAGGGTATAACGAACATACCCTGCCTCCACATTGGATCAAGAACAGGATCAGAAGGATCAAAAACTGCTAATTCATACAGAGCCATCGAACCAGCCCAACCAGCAACCAGAGCTGTATGCATTATATGAACAGAAAGTAACCGGCCGGGATCATTCAATACAACGGTATGAACACGATACCAAGGCAAACCCATGGAAATACCCCTTTATCAAATATCAAAGATAAATAAACACTACGTAACTTTATTGCATTGGAAAAGACTCTACTATGACTATCCTATGGACCTCCCCTGTTCGGTGAATTATTTCAGAGCAGGGGTTAATATTTGTTCGATTCTGTTGGTAATAAAATAATAGAACAATTCTATTCGTAGGACCAAAGAGAAGCAGATTTATTCTATACTCGATAAGTATCAATACGCAACGGGGACTAATACCATTTTCTATGAGCGAATGCGTACATATTTAGTCATTGCCCTGTTCGTAATAATTTGACTTTATTCGTTCTGTTTTTCTTTATGACCTTTTCGAATCTAAAGATAAAAGCCAATATTCTAAAGACAAAAAAATCATATTGTTACGTTTCCACATCAAAGTAAAATATAGTACTTAGTTCCTTTTTCTTTCAATTAATGCCTATTGGTGTTCCAAAAGTACCTTTCCGAAATCCTGGAGAGGCAGATGCATCTTGGGTTGACGTATAGTGCGACTTGTCAGATATATTGGGTCATATGGGATTTCCCCGTTCTCTCCCACAATCGAGATATCCTCTGTTTCGCCCAATAAAGATTCATTGAATCATCAAAAGTTTGGAGCGCGAAATACAATTAGATCCATTTTTGGAGGATTCATATTACTATTATCAATTAGAATAATTTATGGTTGTCTTGGTCGGACTAAAACAAAATGAAGTATACAGGCTCTGTTTAGAAAAACCCAAGATTATGAGTTCTATCAGAAATGATTCAACCGAGTTGATCTTAAACTGTTAATGAACAAACTCGATATCGATAGAAGTGAAGTGAAAAAGTAGAAAGTCATAACAAAAAGAAATGGTAATGCGGGAGTGCTTGTCCTATATGTGCAAATCCAAATTGGGCGAATCTTTACCCGGAGTAGAGCATAAACCTAAAAAGATGAAAGAGACCCACTCAGGAACAAGAGAATACCATCGCGATTAGGATTGAATCTCGATGAAACAATACATCAATGAGAAGTAAATTCAATAAGTTTAGTGATTTTATTTGATTTTTTTATTTATGTAAAATTTATAGTAAAAAGAAAGTAAAAATCCGTCTTTATTGAAGAAGACAAACCCTTTCGTTAGAAGTCAGAAAGAACCTAAAAGAAAGAGGACTGGAATCCATACATTGATTTTTTTGTTTTCACAATTTTTTTGAACCGTATGCATCAAAAGACGCGTGTACGGTTCCTAAGGGCTACAATTGTACCCGAATCAACCGACTTTATCGAGAAAGATTCCTTTTTTTAGGACAAGTAGTTGATAGCGAAATATCAAATCAACTTATGGGTCTTATGGTATATCTCAGCATTGAAGATGAGACCAGGGATCTGTATTTGTTTATAAACTCTCCCGGCGGTTGGGTAATGCCTGGAATAGGGATTTATGATACTATGCAAGTGGTACAACCAGATGTCCATACAGTAGGCATGGGGTTAGCCGCTTCAATGGGATCTTTTCTCTTGGCCGGAGGAGCACTTACCAAACGTCTAGCATTCCCTCACGCTTGGCGCCAATGATTTAAGAGAAAAAGAAGACTATGCCTTCACCCTATGAAATATGAATATATATTAAGTAAAAATAGCATGGCACTTCGAATTCGATATGATAATGATAAAATTTTTCATTGTTTTTTCAAAACATTAGATTATGTATCGAGAGAGTAGTATGGGAGAAAGGGTATTTCCGATTTTCTCTTATTTATTATTTATCGGGAGCCCAGCTCAGCGTCACAAACCTTTTTTGTTCACACAGAAGGCTCTTAAAAATATTTCGATTATGTTATGCAGTTATGCAAGGAGTGCGAAAAAAAAACAAGATTTTTTCTTTGATTGTCTCAAAAAGAAACTTTGGGATTGCTGAATCACAAACAAAAAAATGAATATATTAGTATAATAATACATATAATAATAAATAATAATATAAGGCAACGGAGCCATCATAGTAGTTTTTAACTATTCCAAAAGAAAAAGGAAGGATGGCCATTTGATCATTTAACCCACCAGGGTCTGGTATATTTTACTTTTCTCTTTCTTTCTCTTTCTTGGAGGGTAAGGGTCAATTTTATTGTAAAGCCGTATGCATATGCAATGCATCAAAGATGCCCGTACGGTTGTTCAATTCTATCTTTTTTCCTATTATATTAGTCTTTATCTTTCTTTTCTCTTCGCTTCATTAGAAGAACTTTTTATTATGTAATATCATCAGGGTAATGATGCATCAACCTGCTAGTACGTTTTATGATACAAAAGCGGGAGAAGTTATCCTGGAAGCGGAAGAATTGCTGGAACTGCGTGAAACCCTCACAAGGGTTTATGCACAAAGAACGGGCAAACCCTTATGGGTTGTATCCGAAGACATGGAAAGAGATGTTTTTATGTCAGCAACAGAAGCACAAGCTTATGGAATTGTTGATCTTGTAGGAGTTGAATGAAAATAAGACGGATTTCACACAAATACGTAATTTGAGATTTTATCTATGATTTTACCATTCGAATAACTGGAAGTAATTCAGAATTCTCCGGTTAGGATCAATCTAAACCAGCCCATTATCTATAAATTCAACATGCCAACTATTAAACAACTTATTAGAAATACAAGACAGCCAATCAGAAATGCCACGAAATCCCCCGCTCTTCGGGGATGCCCTCAACGTCGAGGAACATGTACTCGGGTGTATGTGCGACTCGTTTAGATCATACCATGAGCTGGTACAAAAGCAAGAAAAAAACTTTCCAGTATCAATGATCAGTACCGGTGAATAGTATAGAATGTAAGAAGGGACTCCATTCACTATATAAAAAAAATAATAATCAAAGCTATCACATTCCTACATTGTGGATAAATTTTATGGTTTCCGTTGGTGCAAATCTCAATTTAAGATGAGAAGCAATTCTCCATTGGTAGCAAATGGTTGGCCATTCAGCGGAGGAAATCTTTTTTTTATTTACTTTCTTATTTACTTATTTAATTTGTTTAATTTTTAATTTGTTTAATTTGAATTAAATTTATTTCATTTTTACTTATTTAATTTACTTTTAAATAAATTCAAAATAAGAAAAAAAGGCATAAAGATTAAGCTCCTACTCTGACAAGAACGGACTAAGAGGGTCAGCTACCCAGCTAAGTTTCATAATTAAATACCGTTACTGTATAGGTAGATCTCATTGTGAAAGGCCTGTTGCTGGATAATTCATGGGTAGAGCCAAAAAGGGTGAACTATACAAGTTACCAATAACGTTGATTAAATGAAGAATGAAGTAAGGGCTCCGGTGTATAGAGAAGACCTCACCGTTTAGGAAGGCACCATAGAAACGAAGGAACCCGCTATTTCTTTATCTTTATCCATTTTTTTTTCTATTTTTGACACCTATAACACAATAGAATTTCTTTATTCCGCATTGAAATGCCTAAAAAAATAAAAAATCGCGGTCAGGAAGGTTATAGTAGCCAAAGCCCTTGGAATTCTTATTTTATACATTGGAAAAATCCGTTTTGTTCTTAATAGATTAGGAAAGGGGAAAAGAATAACTGAAAGAAAAGAAATAAATTCGTTATTCGGTGGAAGTTTCATCTATTCAATGACTAGAATTAGACGGGGATATATAGCTCGTAGACGTAGAACAAAAATGCGTTTATTTGCATCGAACTTTCGAGGTGCCCATTCAAAACTTACTCGAACTATTACTCAACAGAAAATAAGAGCTTTGTTTTCGGCTCATCGGGATCGGGGCAGTCAAAAGAGAAATTTTCGTCGTTTGTGGATCACTCGGATAAACGCAGTAATTCGCGAAAGCGGGGTATCCTATAGTTATAGTAGATTAATACACGATCTGTACAAGGGACGGTTGCTTCTTAATCGTAAAATACTTGCACAAATAGCTATATTAAATAGGGATTGTCTTTATACGATTTCCAATGAGATAATAAAAGAAGTGGGTTATAAAGAGTCCGTCGGAATAATTTAAACGGGGTTTCCCGGAGAATGAACTCCGGGAAGGTAGAGTAGAAATTACTGGGATAAAAAAAATATGCTAAAATAGTAAAAACGAATGAACGCGCTCAGTAGAAAAAGCTTTCTCCAATTCTTTTTTTTTTCTTACGACCCGATAATCTAATCTGGATTCTCGGAAAAATACCAATCTGCCTTTGAGTTCGGATTCTAATTATGATTCCATTAAAATTATGATTCCAAAGTAAGCCTAGTTATTTCTGGTTTTGGTTCTGTTTCTGGTTCTAAAACCAGTAGTCCTAGCGATCGACTTGTTTCTTTCAAATTGTTTCTCATTATTGAGAAAGGGTAACAAAGATAAAATACGAGCTTGTTTTATAGCAATAGTAATTAATCGTTGTTGTTTCAAGGTCAATCTATTCACTCGTCTAGATAATATTTTGCCTTGTTCACTAATAAATCTACTAATTAAACTCATATTTCTATAATCAATCCGATCCCCTGATTGAATCGGGGGCAAACGTCTACGAAAAGATCGCTTGGATTTAAGAAAGGGTCGTTTGGATTTATCCATAGTTTGTTTTAGTTTATTCCTTATCTTTATCTCGAAAATCCTATTTCTTAATTCTCATTTTGAAAGTCACGGATATAGGATTTGTTTATTTTGTATTTAAATATGTTATATATAATGTTATTTTCTACTCTTCCTTGAAGGGGTAATATTCAGCTCGCCCTATTTCTTTATCTCCCCATGAATTGTATATTTGTAACAATGCGGACAGAATTTTCTCAATTCTAATCGATTAGGTGTATTGTGACGGTTCTTTTGAGTAATGTATCTGGAAATGCCTCTTGATACCCCATTAATCTCGTTTCGGACACAACTGGTACATTCCAAAATCACCGTTACTCGGACATCTTTACCCTTGGCCATGAACCTCCTTTGGATTTTTGATTTATTCAACTCTTCTACAAAACGAAGAAGAAGAAAGGAAGGAAAACAAATAGAAATTACTAACTTGAAATCGAATTCTAAAAGAAAGATAAAAGTACATAGTAAATTAAAGTCATAGTAAATAAAATTAAAATAAAAAAAAAAGTAATACAAAGATTTATAAACTCTATTTCAAATCGAAGTACAGTATTTCATTTCTCGTTTAAATATCTTGTATAATACTCTTTCCTATAATACTCTTTCCTTAGACCCACATTTTCTATTCTACTCCCCCATTACTTTACTCTATTACATTACTCTATTATTTTTTATTAATATTCATTTTTTTATTGAATTCATTTTTTTATTGAACCCGAACCTCCCTATGTTGAATCCACTCTTATTTTTTCCCTTTCCTCCCTTATTTTAAAAATGAAAAAAGGGAAAAAAGAGAAAAGAGGAGAGAAAAGAGGAGAGAAAAGAGGAGAGGGGGTTAGTCACAGATATTTGATTCTATCTTTAACCTTCTTCATTCCTTACCATCTCAATAACTAAAATGAAAAAAAGGGGAATGTCAACGCATCCGGAAAAAAACGATTAATCTCTATCAATAGACCTGCTAAAGCCCCGAACCATAGCGTACTTAGTACTGGTGCCACAGAGAGATATGTTTTTAAATCTCGCATCGAAAACCCTCCTTTTTTATTGTAATACATAAATCGGTAGTTAAGGACCTTTTATAGTTGTACACGTAATCCATAAGATTCCTCTAATATTAATATATTAAATTTTGTACAATGATCCAGTAAAAGTAAATAGGATTTTATCTTTTCTTAAAACAGAAAAAAAGCATCTCCTCCTTACCGAGCATTTGCGAAAAATACTCATTTATTTTTGTATATGTATACAAGTCTTTTACTATGATTATTATATGTTAATATATGTTAAATATTATATGTTATGTTAAATGAGACCAAAAAAAAAGATGAAATGGGCAGAAAATTGTGTATATCAACGGAGGAAATAACGATGTGGAAAACAAGACAGGAATTATCTACAATGACACTGTAGAGCAATGGAAGGGATGTGGCGCAGCTTGGTAGCGCGTTTGTTTTGGGTACAAAATGTCACAGGTTCAAATCCTGTCATCCCTACCTATTACTGCTCTTTTGAGCAGTAACGAGGGATCGTCTGAGATCGATTTAAATTGGGCATAGTATTTCAATAATACTATGCATCCAAAATAAATGGGGTAATCCTTTTCTTTACAGTCTTATCTATTCATATAAGAAAGCGCTCTTAGTTCAGTTCGGTAGAACGTGGGTCTCCAAAACCCAATGTCGTAGGTTCAAATCCTACAGAGCGTGATTTTTTATTCTTAGATCAAATTAGACTGAAATGGATTCAGTAACTTTTGCACAGCAATAGGAATTTGACCTCCTTATGGATTAAATAAAAAAAGGAGAGGAGGTCGATAAAAAAAAGAGATATTAATCAAAGGTCCAACTGATCACCACGTCTGTATTGTAAGTATGCAGTTACGAATAATCCAGCCAAAGTAATAGGAATTAGACCTAAGACGATTCCAAATAGAAAAACTTCAATCATTTCAATTTGTTTGAAAGAAAAAAAAGAGGTAATATATATATACCTAAATACTAATCCGAATTGGCATGAATCTCAATGACCAAGAATTGACAATGACAATTGAGGCTGTAAGTAACTATAGAATACATGGAATCTCACGGAAAGG